CCCCCTTCCCAAGTAACAGGAAGAAGTTAAAAAATATAAATAAATTAAAATTATAAAATAATAAATATAATTATATTATAATAAATGTTATTTTTATTATATTATAATTATATAATAATATATATTATATATATATATATATATATAATTATAAATTATATTTCTATTATAATATAATAGAATATTTTATTTAATTTAGATAGTTTATCTATAAACTAAACATATATTATTATAATTATAAAATAAACAACTCAATTATAAAATAAACAAATCAAGTCCTCTTTCGGTCGGATCCGAAATGAATGAAGAAATAAACTAGGATTTTAGAAATAAGAAATAAACCATGGATAAATCCAAGCGACCCTTTCGTAAATCCAAGCGATCTTTTCGTAGGCGTTTGCCCCCAATTGAATCGGGGGATCGAATTGATTATAGAAACATGAGCTTAATTAGTCAATTTATTAGTGAACAAGGAAAAATATTATCTAGAAGAGTGAACAGATTGACTTTGAAACAACAAAGATTAATTACTATTGCTATAAAACAAGCTCGCATTTTATCTTCATTACCTTTTCTTAATAATGAGAAACAATTTGAGAGAGCCGAGTCGCTCCCTAGAACTACCGGCCCTAGAGCCAGAAATAAGTGGACCCGCCACCCGAATTAAATAAAAAATTAAAAAATCTAATTGGAACTCAAACTCCGATTGATGTTTTGTTGGAAAAGCCGAGAGATTTGATTGTCGGGTCATAAGAAAAAAAAAAAAAAAAAATAATAATAAGAATAATGGGGAGGAGAGAAGGAGAGAAATATTCTTATTATTTTTTTTTTTTTTTTATTGAAACGTGTTTATTCATTCCTACTCTTATCATATGAATTTCCATTTTATATTCCCGGAGTTCATTCTCCGGGGAACTCCGCTTAAATGATTCCGTCGAATTCCTTACAATTACAAACTCCTTTCCTTATTTAATAAAATTTGATGATTTCATTAGAAATCATGTAAAGACAATTCTTATTTGATATAGCTATTTGCGCAAGTATTTTACGGTTAAGAAGCAACTGCCTCTTGTGCAAATCGTGTATTAATCTACTATAACTATAGGATACCTTAACCTCGCGGGTTACTGCGTTTATCCGAGTGATCCACAAACGCCGAAAATCTCTCTTTTGCCGGCCTCTATCCCGATGAGCAGAAACCAAAGCTCTCGTTTTCTGTTGCATAATAGTTCGAGTAAGTCTTGAATGAGCCTCTCGAAAGGTTGATGCAAATAAACGCATTTTTGCTCGACGTCTACGAGCTATATATCCTCGTCTAACTCTGGTCATTGAATCAAATAAAACTTTGATGAATAACTAATTGATTTCTTTTCTTTCAGTCATTCTTTTCCCCTCCTCTAGTTTAATTAATAACAAAACGGATTCTTCCGATGTATAAAATAAAAATTCCAATGGCTTTTGCTGCTATGACCTTCCCAACCACGATTTTTTATTTCTTCCAGGCATTTCGCCCCAAAACAAAAAAATAAATAAATAAATAAATTTTACCTATATCGATATTAAGTATCAAAAAAATAGTAATAGTAATAAAAAATACGTAGTAAAAGGATAAATAAATAAAATAGAAATAGTGGCTTCCATCGTTTCTATGGTTACTTCTTAAACGGCGAGGTCCTCTCTATACACCGGAGCCCCTTACTCATTTAATCAATGTTTTGGTAACTTGTACAGTTCACACTCTTTGGCTCTACCCATGAATTATACAGTAATAGGTCTTTTCACAACGAGATCTATCCATACAGTGACGGCATTTAATTGTGAAAGTTGGCTAGGTAGCTGACCCTGTTAGTCCGTTCTTGCAAGAGTAGGAACAGAATTTTTCTGTTTTTTAAATAAAATTTCCCCGCTTAATGGATACCACTTGCTACCAATGGGGAATTGCTTTTCATCTCAAATTGAGGTGATGGGATTTGCACCAATGGAAACCATAAATTCCATACACAACATACACAATATAGGTATATGATAGATCCTTCCTTTTTTTTTATATAGTGAATGGAGTTCGTCCATTCCATCCTATTCCTTGGTACTGGTCATTGATACTGGAAAAATTGTCTCATTTGTTCCAGCCCATGATCTGAACGCGTCGCACATACACCCTAGTACATGTTCCTCGACGCTGAGGACATCCTCGAAGAGCAGGGGATTTCGTAACATTGTGGATTGGCTGTCTTGTGTTTCTAATAAGTTGTTTAATAGTTGGCATGTTGCATCGTATACAAAGGCTGGTTTAGATCGATCCTAACCCGATCATGATGAATTACTTCTTAATTTTTTACCTGGCTAAGAACATAAAATATGAAATTACGAATCATTCTAATTATGGTTCGAGATAGAATCTAGGATTTTTTTGCGAAACCCTCGGTATTTGCGCTCCCTACAAGATCAACAATGCCGTGAGCTTGGGCTTCTGTTGCTGACATAAAAACATCCCTTTCCATGTCTTCGGTTATAACCCATAAGGGTTTTCGCGTTCTTTGTACATAAACCTTTGTGAGGCTTTCGCGTAGTTTTAGTAGTTCTTCCGCTTCCAGGATAAATTCTCCTGTTGATGTCTCATAATAAGAGCTAGCAGGTTGGTGGATCATAACCCTGGCGATATAATAATATAATGAGGGGTTCCCCTATCTCGTCTCGCATGATCACATGGGATAAAGAATACCAAGCAAGAGGAAAAAGATAGAATTGAACAACCGTACAGGCATATTTTTTTGTGCATTGCATACGGCTCCTAAATGGAATTTCCCTTTACCTTCCATTGAAGAAAGAGACAAAGAAGATCCATCAGATCCAGATCGTTGAATGCTCCATTCCATTTACCATCCTTCCTTTCAGAGGAGCAAAAAATACTATGATGGTTCCGTTGCTTTATATATTTTTTTTTTATCTCGTCTGTGATTCCGCAATCCCAAAGTCTCTTTCTGATCGGATCAAATAAGTAAAAATGATTTTTTTTTTTTATTTTCTTTCGTACTCTTTCATAACCTAAATATAGGAAAGAGACTTCTGGTGTAAAAGCAAAAAAAGATTTGTTTGTGACGCTTAAACAGACCCCCGATACATAAGATGAAATCGGGAAATAACCTTTGTTTCATACTACTATCTCGATACACAATCTCATGTTATGGAAAAAAAAAAAAGAAATAATGTTTTGTTATGTTAATATCGAGATCGAGGTGCCATGCTATTATTACTTATTTTTTATATTCCATATAGCGAAGGCATAGTCTTATGTTTTCTCTCAAATAAAAAAAAAAAAAAAATTCATTGGCGCCAAGCGTGAGGGAATGCTAGACGTTTGCTAATTTCTCCTGCGATCAGGAGAAAAGATCCCATTGAAGCGGCTAATCCTATGCATATTGTATTTACTTCTGGTGACACCAATTGCATAGTGTCATAAATAGCTAGTCCGGGGACTACCCACCCGCCGGGAGAGTTTATAAAGAAATAAAAGCTCTTGTTCGGCTGCTCCATACTGAAATATATCATGAGAGCCACCATTTGATTCGAGAGATCGCTATCAATCTCTTGCCCTAAAAAAAGCATTCTATCTCGATGAAGTCGGTTGATTAGGACAAAATTTCCTTCGGAACCGCACACGCGCCTTTAGATGCATACGGTTCAAAAAAATCAAAATTTCGAAACGAAAAAAAAAAAAAAAATTCATTGAACTTATCGAACTAACCCGCCATTGATGTATTGGTTTCATCGAGATCCGAATCACGATGTCATTTTCTTGTTCCTAAATGGGCCTCCTCAACTCTTTTAGGTTTATGCTCTACTCCGGGTAAAAATATGCCCGAATTCTATTTGCACATATAGTGCAAATAATCCCAGTACCACTTCTTTTTTTTTTTGTTTTTGCTACGAGTTCTTTTTTTTTTTTTTTTCAATTTGGTCGATTTCATGCCTTCCGCCAATACCAAATATTTGATGTATTCATCATATTACTTTATTGATTGGCAGTTTGAGATTTGAGATGGCTTATATTATCTATTTATATATATATTATATATTTTTTATTTTATTTTTTATAATTATATTTTTATCTATTTAAATTATTTAATTTATGGTATAAATAGAATAAGAATCCATTATGATCCAGGCGGTAATCATACGTAGATTCAAAATTTGGTATTTCCTGAACGGAGCCTGGATACTTCTTATTGGTCCAACCTAACCATAAATTATTCTAGTTGATAATATGGATTAATTGATATAATTTTGATCCCCAAACCAACAAATAAATTGATCTAATTGCGCTTCACGCTCCGAATTCGAATTATGATTAATGATTCAATCAATCTTTCTTGGGCAAAACGGGGGTTATCTCAATCGGGGGAGAGAACGGGTAAATCCCATATGACCCAATATGTCTGACAAGTCGCACTATACGTCAATCCAAGCTGAATCTGTCTCTCCAGGATTCCGAAAAGGCACTCTTGGAACACCAATGGGCATTAAGTTAAACAAAAAAAGCACTAAGTACTATATTTTACTTTAATGTGGAAACGTAAAAATGGGGTTCTCGCCTTACTAATATTTTCATTTATCATATTTTCAAAACAAAAACAAAAACGTTTATTTATTGGATTTTATCCATAGATTGGAGGGTTCATGGAGGAAGACAGAGTGAATAACGGAAAATAAAATTATTACGAATGGATCATTCGAATGATGAACAAGTCTCTATGCATTCGCTCAAAAAAACAAAAATGGGACACCCCATTGCGTATTGGTACTTATCGGGTATAGAATAGATTTGTTTCTCTTTGTTCCTACGAACAGAATTGTTCAATTATTTCCAATGGAAGGGAATAGAATAAATATTAACCCTTGCCTCGAGATAATCCACTGAAAGGCGGAGCATAGTCTTTTCCAATGCGATAAAGTCACATAGTGTCCATTTTTCTTTGATAAAAAAGGGGTATTTCCATGGGTTTGCCTTGGTATCGTGTTCATACCGTCGTATTGAATGATCCCGGTCGCTTACTTTCTGTCCATATAATGCATACAGCTCTAGTTTCCGGTTGGGCCGGCTCGATGGCCCTATATGAATTAGCGGTTTTTGATCCCTCTGACCCTGTTCTTGATCCAATGTGGAGACAGGGTATGTTTGTTATACCCTTCATGACTCGTTTAGGAATAACCAATTCATGGGGTGGCTGGAGTATCACAGGAGGAACTGTATCGAATCCGGGTATTTGGAGTTACGAAGGTGTGGCCGGGGCACATATTGTGTTTTCCGGCTTGTGCTTCTTAGCAGCCATCTGGCATTGGGTGTATTGGGACCTAGAAATATTCTGTGATGAACGTACGGGAAAACCCTCCTTGGATTTGCCCAAGATCTTTGGAATTCATTTATTTCTCTCAGGGTTGGCTTGCTTTGGTTTTGGTGCATTTCATGTAACGGGCTTGTATGGTCCTGGAATATGGGTGTCCGACCCCTATGGTCTAACCGGAAAAGTACAACCTGTAAATCCAGCGTGGGGGGCGGAAGGCTTTGATCCTTTTGTTCCGGGGGGAATAGCCTCCCATCATATTGCAGCGGGGACATTGGGCATATTAGCGGGCCTATTCCATCTTAGTGTACGCCCGCCCCAACGACTATACAAAGGATTACGTATGGGTAATATTGAAACTGTCCTTTCCAGTAGTATCGCTGCTGTCTTTTTTGCAGCTTTTGTAGTTGCTGGAACGATGTGGTATGGTTCAGCAACTACCCCCATCGAATTATTTGGGCCCACCCGTTATCAATGGGATCAGGGGTACTTCCAACAAGAAATATATCGAAGAGTTGGCGCCGGACTAGCCGAAAATCTGAGTTTATCAGAAGCTTGGTCTAAAGTTCCCGAAAAATTAGCTTTTTATGATTACATCGGTAATAATCCGGCGAAAGGGGGATTATTCCGAGCAGGCTCAATGGACAACGGGGATGGAATAGCTGTTGGGTGGTTAGGGCACCCCGTCTTTAGAGATAAGGAGGGGCATGAGCTTTTTGTACGCCGTATGCCTACTTTTTTTGAAACATTTCCAGTCGTTTTGGTAGACGGAGACGGAATTGTGCGAGCCGATGTTCCTTTTAGAAGGGCAGAATCAAAATATAGTGTCGAACAAGTAGGCGTAACTGTTGAGTTCTATGGTGGCGAACTCAATGGAATCAGCTATAGTGATCCCGCTATTGTGAAAAAATATGCTAGACGCGCACAATTGGGTGAAATTTTTGAATTAGATCGTGCTACTTTGAAATCTGATGGTGTTTTTCGTAGCAGTCCAAGGGGTTGGTTCACTTTTGGACATGCTTCATTTGCTTTGCTCTTCTTTTTCGGACACATTTGGCATGGTGCTAGAACCTTGTTCAGAGATGTTTTTGCTGGGATTGACCCAGATTTGGATGCTCAAGTCGAATTTGGGACATTCCAAAAACTTGGAGATCCAACTACAAGGAGACAAGTAGTTTGATACAACGTTGTTATGGTCTGGTATCATTCGCCTCCATTTTTTATTTTTATTTAACATAGGTATAGGTAGGGTACCAGAGAAATGAAATTTTGAATTTAATTATTGGTTTTCTTTAAAAATTACCCTTTCCTTGTCTGGGAAAAGATCCCAAATGAACAGGTGTGGAAGCTATAATTGTAAACTACGATCGAATCTATGGAAGCATTGGTTTATACATTCCTGTTAATTTCGACTTTAGGGATAATTTTTTTCGCTATCTTTTTTCGAGACCCGCCTAGGATTTCGACTAAGAAATGATTTTTCATTATCTCAATTGAAGTAATGAGCCTCCCAACTAATAGGGGAGGTTCATCATTTCAACTAGTCTCCGTGTTCCTCGAACGGATCTCTTAGTTGTTGAGAGGGCTGCCCAAAAGCAGTATATAAGGCATACCCAGTAAAGCTTACAAGTAAACCGGATATAAAGATGGCGACTAAGGTTGCTGTTTCCATTATTAGAAAATTTCAAGACCACGATACAGTGGATCCACATTACGACAAGATCGTTTATTTACTTTATTTACAACGGAATAGTATACAAAGTCAACAGATCTCAACCAATGCAATTGAATTTATGGCTACACAAACCGTTGAGGACAGTTCTAAATCTGGGCCAAGAAGAACTCTTACAGGGGATTTATTGAAACCGTTGAATTCGGAATATGGTAAAGTAGCTCCTGGATGGGGAACTACCCCCTTAATGGGTGTCGCAATGGCTCTATTTGCGATATTCCTATCTATTATTTTGGAGATTTATAATTCTTCCGTTTTACTGGATGGAATTTCAATGAGTTAGTCCCACAAGAAAAAAAAAAAAAGAAGTCCTAGCTTTTGAATCAAAAAGGAATCGCTTAGGACTCGGATTTCTGGACCATTCTGGTATGGTAGTTCGACCGCGGAATTTCGTTGTTTCGGCAGTTCCGGAATATGAGTGTGTGACTTGTTATAATTGATCCTATGGATAGTGCAGAAATAGGTCTGTCATCTCATCTCAATGGAGATGGTTCTGCTCCGTCGGATATTTATTCGAGTATCTGGAGCACGGAATACATGGAATAGCTCAAGATAAATATTTAAACTATGATTCATACCTACTATTCAGACCTCGCGACCGGACTCCAACTAAAAAAATTTTCAAAGAGGTATTTCATAAATCGAACGATTTTTTATCTTTCCGAATCGTGTTTATTTTGACCGAAAGACAAATTTGTATCTGGATTTTTAGTCATAACATCCATTCATTAAGTAAGTGATGATCAAATGGTTCTTACTCAGAGAACCTTTTGGCTTAGCTTTAGGGCTTTATTGAATCATCGTGGTTCTAGTATGAATCTGAGGTTTCAATCAAATCATAGGGTTTCAACAAGAGAATTCCTAGCAAGAGTAAACAAAAAAATACAAATAGTAAATCCATATTACGCACAAACAACAAATAAAAAAAAAAATAGGGGAAGAGCAAATTCAAGAGGCTTGTAACGATCAATATAAATACGGATGAGCCCACTTGAGATTTTGGCATTACCATAAAAAAAGGGGATTTCGGATTTTGTTTCCTTCATATCCTCAGAGATGTTTGAACCAAGTGATTAAGAAATTTCAAACTTTCTATTACATATCCGTTTTAACCAGTATTTGGGTGTTTTCGCTTGAGCCGTACGAGATGAAATTTTCATATACGGTTCTTAGGGGGGTCTGTCGTTTTACCTATCTCAATAAAGTATATGATTGGTTCGAGGAACGTCTCGAGATTCAGGCGATTGCCGATGATATAACTAGTAAATATGTTCCTCCTCATGTCAACATATTTTATTGTCTAGGGGGGATCACACTTACTTGTTTTTTAGTACAAGTCGCTACGGGTTTTGCTATGACTTTTTACTATCGTCCGACTGTTACGGAGGCTTTTGCCTCTGTTCAATACATAATGACTGAAGCCAACTTTGGCTGGTTAATCCGATCAGTTCATCGATGGTCAGCAAGTATGATGGTCCTAATGATGATCCTGCACGTATTTCGTGTCTATCTCACAGGTGGATTTAAAAAACCTCGCGAATTAACTTGGGTTACGGGTGTGATTCTGGCTGTATTGACTGCATCTTTTGGTGTAACTGGTTATTCCTTACCTCGGGACCAAATTGGCTATTGGGCAGTCAAAATCGTGACAGGCGTACCTGAAGCGATTCCTATAATAGGTTCGCCCTTGGTAGAGCTATTACGTGGAAGTGCTAGTGTGGGTCAATCCACTTTGACCCGTTTTTATAGTTTACACACTTTTGTATTACCTCTTCTTACTGCCGTATTTATGTTAATGCACTTCCCAATGATACGTAAGCAGGGTATTTCAGGTCCTTTATAGAGAAGACATACTTATTTGTAATCGATCATATATCATTTCGTTTTGGTGAGGAACTATAGTATTTCATTGCTACAAATATGTATTATTGAAAAAAAAAAAAAAAAATAAGACATTTTAGTTGGAAATTTTCCCTCAACTAACCCCAAAGTATTCTTTAATTTGATACGAGTAGTTGAAGTGGATTCCCCCAAGAGAGATGGATTATGGGAGTGTGCGACTTGAACTATTGATTGGGCCGTGCAGATATATGATTTTATCTGCCACATTTGAATTCACAACCAAATGTGTCTCTATTCCAACCAACGTGTAAACCCCTTACACAGGATAGGCTGGTTCACTTGAGGAGAATCTTTTCTATGATCAGACCCTAATCATGTTGTGCATGAACAGGCTCCGTAAGATCCGGTAGAATAAGTAATGGGAAATAATACAGATTCTGTTCTATCTATTTACTTATAGTATGGAAACGCATTCATTTCCTGTGCATCGATCCCGATCTATGATACTATCGGAATAAAACAAGGGATCTAAGGAAGAACAAGGCTGGACTTTTTTAGTAACAAGTAAATCCTTTGTATGTAATGTAAAAAGACTCTAGATATCGTGGGAATAAACACAAATCACAAGGCATGAGACGATCCAAAAAGCACTTGATCATGATCAAATTTGCAAGCCTACTTGGGTATTGAGCATTTACCTGTAAGAACTGAATTTCTTGCAATGGATAGTTGCAACTTGGGAAAATGGAATCCGGTAAATCTTTTTTATGTGGAGTCATATATGTGTGGATCACATATAGATTTTTTATGGATCCATTTTTTCCTTTGACTTTTGCTCGAGCCGGATGATGAAAAATTATCATGTCCGGTTCCCTCGGGGGATGGATTCATAAAAATTCACCTATCCCAATAACAAAGAAACCAGATTTGAACGATCCTGTATTAAGAGCTAAATTGGCTAAAGGGATGGGCCATAATTATTATGGCGAACCCGCATGGCCTAACGATCTTTTATATATTTTTCCGGTAGTTATTCTAGGTACTATTGCATGTAATGTGGGTCTATCGGTTCTAGAACCGTCAATGATTGGTGAACCCGCGGATCCATTTGCAACACCCTTGGAAATATTACCCGAATGGTATTTCTTTCCCGTATTTCAAATACTCCGTACAGTACCCAATAAGCTGTTGGGTGTTCTTTTAATGGTTTCAGTACCGGCGGGATTATTGACAGTACCTTTTTTGGAGAATGTTAATAAATTCCAAAACCCATTTCGTCGTCCAGTAGCTACAACCGTTTTTTTGATCGGCACCGCAGTAGCTCTTTGGTTAGGTATTGGAGCAACATTACCTATTGATAAATCTCTAACTTTAGGTCTTTTTTAAATAAAAAAAAAATGGAAATTGATTTTACTGTGAAATTGAAATAAAATACCATAACGTATGTATCTAGGGAATAGTCGCTTCAAAGCGAATCTCCCCTAGATACATCTCTCAAATTTAATTATGGATCCATTCCAAGTATACGGATCGTGCTAAAGATTCAAAACCATTTTTATTTAGTAAAAATGAACTAATTCCAATGGATTTAAAACTTTTTCTTAGGTAAAGAAATTTCGAAATGCTTCTGTAAAATGTCCAATATTTGTTTTACATCTTCTATGCAAAAATGCTCAATTCTCATAAGATCTTCTTGACTGTTACTCAAAAGGTCCAATAATGTATGTATATTGGACCTTTTAAGACAATTATAAGTCCTGGGAGGCAATTCTAATTGGTCAATAAAAATACATTTCAATGCATTTTCCTTTTTGTTTTTCCTTATATTAGCCTTAACCAACCCACCATCAAAGGGAAAAAGGGGTAAAGTGACCCTGTTTTGATTGTCCTCTAAATAAGTGTCCCGTTCCTCCGCGTGTAAAAAAGGAATAAATAAATCAATCAAATTACGGGAAGCTTCGTGAAGTGCTTCTTTAGGGGTTAAACTCCCATTTGTCCATATTTCTAGGAAAAGTATTTCTTGTTTATCGTTCCCATTCCCATAAGAATGAATACTATGATTCACATTTCGAACAGGCATGAATACAGCATCTATAGGGTAACTTCCATCTTGATAGTTAGATGGGGTTTTCATACGATATCCGCGATTCCTTTCGATTTTTAATTCAATACACAAGTCAATCGGATCCGTCAGGTTAGCTATACGCTGTGTAGTATCAACTATTTCCACAGAGGGTGGTGAGATGATATCTTGAGCAGTTACGTATCTAGGACCCCTGACGCAAATAGATGCGTCGAGAGTTCCATACAGATTACTTCTTAATACAATTTCTTTTAAATTCATTAAAATTTCATGTACAGATTCTTCAATACCGACTATTATAGAATATTCATGCGGTACCTTATTGAATTTTGCACGTGTTATACATGCTCCCTCCATTTCCCCAAGTAGAGACCTCCGGATCGCGATACCTATCATATCCGCTTGACCTTTCATAAGCGGGGACAGAATGAAACGACCATAATGAAAGCGCTTACTGTCTACTCTTGATTCAACACACTTCCACCGTAATGTTCGAGTGGATACTGCTACTTCTTCTCGAACCATACTAATAATATTTTATCAGATTTATGAATCATTTATTTCTCTTGAAATTAAAATAAAAAATTTAAAGGGTTCAATTTTTATTTCTACACACGTCTTTTTTTAGGAGGTCTACATCCATTATGTGGCATAGGTGTTACGTCACGTACGAAACTTAATAGTATACCGCTTCTACGAATGGCTCGTAATGCTGCATCTCTTCCTAGACCAGGCCCTTTTATCATGACTTCTGCTCGTTGCATACCCTGATCCACCACTGTACGAATAGCATTTCCTGCTGCGGTTTGAGCAGCAAATGGCGTCCCTCTTCTTGTGCCCTTGAATCCACAAGTACCCGCGGAGGACCAAGAAACCACCCGACCTCGTACATCTGTAACAGTTACAATGGTATTGTTGAAACTTGCTTGAACATGAATAACTCCTTTTGGTATTCTACGCCCAGTCTTACGTGAACCGATACGGCCACTCCTACGTGAACCAATTCTTGGTATAGGTTTTGTCATATTTTATCATTCTCATAAATATGAGTCATAGATATACGGAGATATCCATTTCGTATCAAAACAGATCTTTTTTTTGTACATCAGGTCCTTTAGAGAGTCCCCCCCCCCTTTTTTTTTTTTTAAGGATTACCCCTGTCTCTGTTTATGTTTCGGGTTGGAACAAATTAGTATAATTCGTCCCCGCCTACGGATCAATCGACATTTTTCACAAATTTTACGAACAGAAGCCCTTATTTTCATATTTGTCATTCCTTATATTAAATCCGAATCCACTCCTTGGAAGAAAATAAGTCTCGTGAGATTTAGAACCTCTAATTGTACCCGCACCCCATGAAAGGAATGTTTCAAGAGGCGCCTAATTGTTCGAATCTTTGTTGCTTGAATCTTTCTTGCGAAGTCTATAAATTATACGCCCCCTGGTTGAATCATAACGACTTACTTCGATTTTGACTCTATCTCCAGTTAATATCCGTATAAAACTACGTCGGATTCTCCCCGAAACATAACCTAGAATCAGATCCTCATTATCTAAACGAACCCGGAACATGCCATTGGGAAGTGATTCAGTTATTAAACCTTCATGAATAAATTTTTGTTCTTTCATTCCGGGTAACCCCCTTGAAGTATCAACTAATGGAGGAGAAGTGATATTAAACAACCTGCCTTTCCTTTCTTTTTCACAAATGGGAAGTTACGGGATATAAGTGGGATTACCATATATAACACAAAATTTCTCCTCCAATCCTTTTTAGTCGAGCCTCTCGATCCGTCATTATCCCCCGCGAAGTCGAAAGAATGACAATCCCCATTCCACCCAAAACCCTAGGAATTTGTTGATAGTTGGAATATATTCGTAAACCAGGTCGGCTGATCCGCTTTAAAATATTTCTATATGTTCCTTTCCTATTCCTTCTATGTCGCAGGGTTGAAACCAAGAAATTTTTATTGTTTTCTCGATGTTTCCTAACGTTTTCAATAAAACCTTCTCGTAGAAGTATTCTAACAATGTTTTCGGTGATATTAGTAGATGCTATTCGAACCGTTCCCTTTTTATTCATATCAGCATTCCTTATAGAAGTTAATATATCGGCAATAGTGTCCCTACCCATGATGAACTATAATTATTGGTGCTTCTTTGTTTTGATATAATCAACATGTTCCACTTTTTTTATGATATGAAATATTAAAGGTATATGCATGAGACATAATCTATATTAATTAATCCACCCTATAATCATGGATATGCCGATCCCGATCTCATCTACAGGTATTTCTTTATAATACCTCAGGAGCTAATGATACTATTTTAGTGAAATTCAACTGTCTCAGTTCCCGAGCGATCGCTCCAAAAACTCGAGTTCCTTTTGGATTTCCTTCCTGATCAATGACAACTGCTGCATTGTCATCATATCGTATTATCATGCCGTTGTCGCGTTTGAGTTCTTTACATGTACGTACAATTACAGCTCTAATTACTTCGGATCTTTGGAGAGGCATATTTGGCACTGCTTCTTTGATTACAGCAACAATAACGTCACCAATATGAGCATATCGGCGATTACTAGCTCCTAAGATTCGAATACACATCAATTTCCGAGCTCCGCTGTTGTCTGCTACATTTAAATGGGTCTGAGTTTGAATCATATCATTATCGTTTTTTTTATCAGCTCTTTCAATGCAAAGGGCGAAGGAAAAAAGAAAGAAATATTGTTTGTCCAGAAATAAAAAAATCTGCGATTGTATTTCTCCTCACAAATAGCCCCTTGTTTCCACACCCCTATCCCGCAATAATGAATTGAGTTCGTATAGGCATTTTGGATGCAGCTATTGACATAGCCGCTCTAGCCACAGTTTCTGATACTCCGCCCATTTCATAAAGTATTCTACCCGGTTTAACGACGGATACCCAATATTCGGGAGATCCCTTTCCGGAACCCATACGTGTTTCTGTGGGTCTTAGGGTAATGGGCTTGTCGGGAAATATACGTACCCATATTTTTCCGCCGCGGCGCGCATATCGTGTCATTGCTCGCCGCCCTGCTTCTATTTGTCTAGATGTAATCCAAGAGGGTTCAAGTGCCTGAAGAGCATATATACCGAAACAAATATGATTTCCGCGATAAGAAATTCCCTTCATTCTTCCTCTATGTTGTTTACGGAATCTGGTTCTTTTGGGGTTATAGTTGATGGTTGTTTCTCAGTTCCATCTCTACTACAGAACCGGACATGAGAGTTTCTTCTCATCCAGCTCCTCACGAATGAAACGATTCTATACTATTTGATGCACATGTATTTAATGAATAATGAATATTACACAAAATCGTGGGATTTATTGATACTTAATTAAATCTGTTTGTTACGTGGGAATCCATATATCTTGTATTGTATATAGCTAGATATACTAGATAGATATATATCTATATTTTTCTATTTTTTTTTTTTTTTTTTTTTATAGGATATAGAACATCTTTTTGGTAGAAAATACCTTTCATTTTTATACCGAATCTCTGTTTTGACCTTTACTGAATAGCAAAAAATATTGCAATCCAATAAGTGTTGTGTTTCTTTCGCGGGCGAATATTTACTCTGTCATCCGACCCATTCCTAGGGCAGGGTTAACCCACGACTTCCCGGAATAAATCAATTGGTTACTGGTCCATTTCGCCATCCCACTCAATGAATAATTAAGATTCATTTGCAATAGAATCTTTTGCAGTCACAGGTTCCGTCGTTCCCATAGCTTCTTCGTTAATGGCTAGGTCTGAACTATATGCAATGGAGCTTCCAATTAAATCCGTTCCAGAGTCAATCTTCTCAGTCTCTATTGACTCAAGGCTCCTTATTTTTTTATTATCATTTTAAATATGAACCGAATCAGATTCATCGAATTATAGGCGAATCCACATTAATGCCTTATTACACTGCTTTTTATGAGATGATTCATAGGCCATACATATTGGAATTTTATATCATCGAGATTCTCCTGCTCTCTTTCTCTCATCCTTCCATTTATCCCCGTCTCTCCTTTTTTATTTGCAACCCGTAATCAGCTTGATTTTTCCATTATGTGGAAAAGAAAAAGATTTCAGTTGCTACAACTATATGAGCGTCACATCATATAGTGACTGATTTCTTGGATCCCGATAATATGAAGCAATGAGTAGGTTATTAGTTCTATAGTTATTAGTTGGGGATCAGTCTGTGTATTATTGTTTTTTTTTTTAATCCCAACTCTAAAGAAAAAACCAACGAGTCACACACTAAGCATAGCAATTTTACCAAATGGTCAATTGAATTTTTATTTAACCCTATAGAATTCTAAAGAATCAGAATTGCTCATTTTGATTCAAGGTAAAAACACTGAAACTCTTTTTTCATTTATTCTCCTATTGTATATTGTATTGCCGGATAGAATGGCAAAGAAATGAAAGGTCCATTATTGCTCATCTACAAATATCCAAATTTTAATGCCTAATACCCCATAGATAGTTCGAACTGGGTAGGAACAATGATCAATTTTAGCCCGAATGGTTTGTAGAGGAACCCTACCCTCTCTGACCCATTCGACACGCGCAATTTCTTTTCCATCAATACGCCCTCCAATTTGGACTTGAATTCCTTTTGTATCCGCTTGCTCAGTTAATTCAATAGCCCTTTTCATTGCCTTTCGAAATGAAACTCTATTCTTTAATTGGAGAGCTATGTATTCCGCAAGAATATTAGGCTGCCCATAAGGTTTTGTAATTCTTGTGATAGCAATGTTAAGTCTCCGGTTTACAGAATGAAACCCTTTTTTTACATCAGTCTGTAATTCATGGATTCCTCGTGTTCGACCCTCGATTAACAAATTTGGGAATCCAATATGGATTATGACCTGGATCAGATCTATTTTTTTTTTAATCTCTATGTGTGCAATTCCCTCGAAACCAGAGGATATTCTCCTATTTTTTTGTACATAATTATTGATACAATCCCTTATTTTTTCATCTTCCTGGAGATCCCTCGAATAACTTTTTGGTTGTGCGAACCAAAGGGAACGATGATTCTGATTTGTACCAAGTCGGAAACCAAGTGGATTTATTTTTTTTCCCATCTCTCTCTTTCTCTCTCTTTCTCCTTTTAATATCTTTCTATTATACCACCCTAAAACCCTTCGGCTTCATTAGCTTCATTAGGAAAGTTCTCAGTAGTCTTTTTCAATACAATTGTTATATGACAGGTGGTTTTTTTTATTGGATAACTACGTCCTCGCGCCCGGGGTTTTAACCTTTTCATGATAGCACCTTCATTGACTTCCGCTTTACTAATGTATAAATCAACTTCGTTGAAACCCCTATTATGACTAGCATTTGCTGCTGCAGAATAAAGCAATTTAAAAATAGGATAGGATGCTCGATAAGGCATGAGTTCCAGTAGCATAAGCGTTTCTTCATAAGAACGTCCGCGAATTTGATCAATGACTCTTCGTGCTTTGTGAGCCGACATACGTATATGTTGAGCTAAAGCTTGCACTTGCCTACTCTTAATCTTTTTACTCCTTTTCTTATACATTTGGTTGCTAGTCCTCCATTTATTTCCCTTTATTTCCCATAAGGTTTACCTCCCAAAACTGAATGATGAGCCCTGTTTTTACTTCATTAACGACGAGATCTATTATCGTTTCTCGCGTGTCCCCGGAAAGTAAGAGTAGGTGCGAATTCTCCCAATTTGTGACCCACCATACGATCTGTTATGTAAATAGGTAAATGTTCCTTTCCATTATGAATAGCGATTGTATGCCCGATCATTGTGGGTATAATGGTAGACGCCCGGGACCAAGTTACAATTATTTCTTTTTTCTCCCTCATGTTCAGCTTCTCAATTTTTTTTAATAAATGATTAGCTACAAAAGGATTTTTTTTTAGTGAACGTGCCACTGCGGATTACTCCTTTTTTTTTTTTTTGTTTTGTCTTCTTTTTGTAAAAGTAAAGACGACTAGTCGTTCGCCCTCCTATTTTCTTCTTCCTATTTACGGCGGCGAAGAATAAAAATATCACTATATTTTTTCTTTTTCCTAGTTCTTCTTCCAAGCGCAGGATAACCCCAAGGGGTTGTGGGTTTTTTTCTACCAATTGGAGCCCTCCCTTCCCCGCCCCCGTGGGGATGGTCTACAGGGTTCATAACTACTCCTCTTACTACAGGACGCTTACCTAGCCAACACTTAGATCCGGCTTTACCCAAACTTTTCTGGTTCACACCAACATTACCCACTTGTCCGACTGTTGCTGAGCAGTTTTTGGATATCAAACGGACCTCCCCAGATGGTAATCTTAATGTGGCCGATTTACCCTCTTTTGCAATCAGTTTCGCTACAGCACCAGCTGCTCTAGCTAATTTTCCACCCTTTCCAAGTGTTATTTCTATGTTATGTATGGCCGTGCCTAAGGGCATATCGGTTGAAGTAGATTCTTCTTTTTGATCAAAAAAACCCCTTCCCAAACCGTACAAGCTTCTTCCAAAGCATACGGCTTTCTGGATGTATATGATGATATCTAGACAGATGCATCTTATATGAATCGTATGATGAAGTACGACATGAGTGGATATATAGGAATTCAAATCTGCCGAATCGCTCATGTTAGGATCTTATACATCCTAGGTCTTCCCGTTCCGTCATCTGGCTTATGTTCTTCATGTAGCATTCAGACCGAATGACTCTATGAAATTACGTCGATACTTCCACATATTACGGGTAACGTAGGAGACATCTCTATTTTTCCCCCGGGAGATCCTTAGAATTACCACTGCTTAGCTTTCAATTCGCCTCTGACCATCAAATGAAATGTGAATAAACCGTCTCCCTCTCTTTGAAACAAGGGGCGCTTTCGGTTCTGTCCGTGCTTCAAACAATTTTGTCTTCTCCATATTACCATATCTCGAGAGTCAATAATTTTATATGAGGAACTACTGAACTCAATCACTTGCTGCCGTTACTCTTCAGTTTTCTGTTGAGGTCTATCCCATAGAGGTACTCAAAAGTGATCGATTTCTAGGTTTCGTCGTAAACCTAATTGGTTACTTCCAATTACGTAAATCAATAGTTCAAACCGCACTCAAAGGTAGGGCATTTCCCATCGATATAGGAACTTCTGTACCAGAAACAATGGTATCTCCAATTATAGCCCCTCTGGGATGTAAAATATATCTCTTCTCACCATCCCCATAGTGTATGAGACAAATGCATGCATTTCGATTAGGGTCGTATTCTATGGTTACGATTCTACCAGATATGTCTTTTTCATTCCGTCGAAAATCAATTTTACGGTATAGACGCTTATGACCCCCCCCTCTATGCCCTGTGGTAATGATGCCTCCGGCATTACGACCTTTACCACAACGATGCTGTCCATAGATCAAATTATTTCGTGGATTGGATTTCACTTGACTGTCTACGGCTCCATTGCGTGTGCTCGGGGTAGAAGTTTTGTATAAATGTATCGCCGTGTTATTAAGTATTTTGATTTAAGTTCTTTTCGCTATAAGAGGTGGAATAGAATAACCCGGTTGAAGCGTAATGATCATACGTCTGTAATGCATTGTATGTCCCATAATAGGTCCCATTCTTCTACCCTTTCCCGGGAGTCGATGACTATTCATAGCTATTACCTTGACACCAAAGAAGAGTTCGACCCAATGCTTTATTTCGGTCCTAGTTGATCCTGATTCGACATTAGAAGTATATTGATTGTTCCCCAATAACCGAATACTTTTTTCTGTAAAGACTGCATATTTTATTCCATCCATAAATCCATTTTCTTCCCTATGAGTTCCAGTATCGATAAGAATTCGAGTTTTTACTCTTCATATGTTATGGTATGAATATACCATACCAATTCGTTATGTATGGATGATGAAATTCCATTGATACAGAGCCAATTCCAATAGACTTATTAGACTTATTGGACGTTCCCATTGGCGTGCATCCAGCAGGAATTGAACCTACGAATTTGCCAATTATGAGTTGGGCGCTTTAACCATTCAGCCATGGATGCTTAACAGAGATCATCGTACATCGTGAATAACCAAATTCCAATTGAAATGAAATCTTTAGGAGGAATCAATGAAAGGACATCAATTCAAATTCTGGATCTTCGAATTGAGAGAGATATTGAGAGAGATCAAGAATTCCCACTATTTCTTAGATTCATGGACCCAATTCGATTCAGCGGGATCTTTCACTCACATTTTTTTCCACCAAGAACGTTTTATGAAACTCTTTGACCCCCGAATTTGGAGTATCCTACTTTCACTTTCGCGTGATTCACAGGGTTCAACAAGCAATCGATATTTCACGATCAAAGGTGTAGTACTGCTTGTAGTAGCGGTCCTTATATATTATATTAACAATCGAAATATGGTCGAAAGAAAAAATCTCTATTTGATGGGGCTTCTTCCTATACCTATGAATTCCATTGGACCCAGAAATGATACGTTGGAAGAATCTTTTTTGTCTTCCAATATCAATAGGTTGATTGTTTCGCTCCTGTATCTTCCAAAAGGGAAAAAGATCCCTGAGAGTTGTTTCATGGATTCGAAAGAGAGTACTTGGGTTCTCCCAATAACTAAAAAGTGTATCATGCCTGAATCTAACTGGGGTTCGCGGTGGTGGAGGAACCGGATCGGAAAAAAGAGGGATTCTAGTTGTAAGATAGCTAATGAAACCATAGCTGGAATTGAGATCTCATTCAAAGAGAAAGATATCAAATATCTGGAGTTTCTTTTTGTATCCTATACGGATGATCCGATCCGCAAGGACCCTGATTGGGAATTCTTTGATCGTCTTTCTCCGAGGAAGAAGCGAAACATAATCAACTTGAATTCGGGACAGCTCTTCGAAATCTTAGTGAAACACTTGATTTGTTATCTCATGTCTGCTTTTCGTGAAAAAAGACCAATTGAAGTGGAGGGTTTCTTCAAACAACAAGGAGCTGAGGCA